CTTTTCAAAGGAATCAATATCAATAAAGAATTAAGATATATACTAACTTAAATAGAATTTTTGTTAAATAGAATTTTTTTTCATTTTTCTTTCTTTTTACTTATTACTTATTTTTTTTGGAGTTTATGTTAACTACTTCAAATATTCAAATCAAGAAGTTACAATTGGTCAAATAAAAGAAAAAGATTTATAATTATTCTCTTTCGGATTGCAAAATTCGACGTATTTTCCCTTGTTTGACAAGTTAATGGAAAAGATTTTAATAAAGTTTTTTTTTATAAACAGAAAGTTGGGTTCTCATCTTAAACCTTTCTTGAGGTATTTTCATTTTATGTCATGTTATGTAATTTTTGATTCTTTCATTTTATTAAGTTCAAGCAATTCTATTTCTATGGCACAACAGATTTTGGAAATCTAGATTTGAATCGAAAAGAATATGAAAGAAAAACACCAAGCGAAAAAACTTTTTTTTTTATGGAATGGAAAAGTGCATTTGAAAAATAAAGAAAGAATATTCTTCTTTTTTATTTTATATTTTTTTTTAGTAATATTTTATACAATTTTTCCATATCGTTCACCTATACCTAATTCTTTTTTTTATAAAAAAAAGATTTTTTAAAAAGAAAATAAATCTATAATGAATTAGGAAAACGTATAGTTATTTCGACCAATAGATGTCTTTCACATCCAGCTATACCAATGAGTAATCTCTTAATTTTAATTTAAATGGCAGTTCCAAAAAAACGTACTTCTGTATCAAAAAAGCATATTCGAAAAAATGTTTGGAAAAGGAAGGGGTATTGTGCATCGTTAAAAGCGTTTTCCTTAGGGAAATCTCTTTCGACCGGAAATTCAAAAAGTTTTTTGTGCGACAAACAAATAAAATAAATAGTAAAATGTTGAAATAATCTAAATCGGGCTGACTTGAAAAATTGACTGATTTCATTTCAAAAATAAAGATATCGATTTCTATTCCCTATCGGAGTTAATCAATAGAAAATAGAATTCTCACCGCTTTGAGAATCCAGAATATATATATAACTCTTTTGTTTACCTTACCAAATTTCGAAAAAAAAAAGAATACTTTCTTTTTATTAACAAAAAAACACAAGATACTCGATTTTTTTAGTATATCTTTTCATTTTCAAGGTGGGGAGTATTATTTTCCCCATCAACCTATTTCTTCCAATAATCTAAGTTTTGATCTTTTCTATATATTAACTTTCTATATATCTATAGAAGAGCTAATATCTTTCGTTACTAACGTTACTAAAATAATGGAAACTAAAATTCTAAACCTTTTTGTGTAACTTTCTTACTTTTTTTTTTGATTTCCTCGAAATTCCTATATAGACCACCCTATAATCTCTTGTGATGAATCCATTCAAAAATACTTATTGAAATCATTCTGGATAAATAATGTGTCAATTGTGAATGATTCAAAATGGATTTTTTTTATTAATATTCATTGATAAACTGCATTTTTTGTTTTTGATTTTTGGGATCAACTAAATTTTGAAATAGTTCATTAAAACAAAAATTTGAGTTCTCTCCCTTAATTGAATTGATAGTAGGATTTTTGAATTTTGCAAGAATTCAAGTTGAAGAGAGTATAAAATAAGATGCACGAAATCAAAACGAAGACTCTAAATTAAAATAATGAACCTTCAAATACCTATGTTCAAGAAATTTTTATTCATCTATTTGAATCTTTTCTAAAAAATATTGCAACCAATCGAATTCTTAAATCTGGACGATTGCTTATTCATAGACTATTATGAGTTCAAGATAAGCCGCTATGGTGAAATTGGTAGACACGCTGCTCTTAGGAAGCAGTGCTAGAGCATCTCGGTTCGAGTCCGAGTGGCGGCATGTCATCTCCTAAAAAAAGTAAATAGATCCTATAATGAATCCAACTCTCCATATAGATTTTCTAATTAAAGGACTCCTAGAATCTTATGATATTTTCAACTTTAGAGCATATATTAACTCATATCTCTTTTTCGCTCGTTTCAATTGTACTTACAATTCATTTGATAACCTTTTTAGTCGATCAAATCGTAAAACTATATGATTCATCCGAAAAGGGCATGATAATGAATTTGTTCTCTATAACAGGATTATTAGTTACTCGTTGGATTTATTCGGAACATTTTCCACTAAGTGATTTATATGAATCATTAATTTTCCTTTCATGGAGTTTTTCCCTTATTCATATAGTTCCGTATTTCAAAAAAAAAAAGAATATCCTAAGCACAATAATTGGCCCAAGTGCTATTTTTACCCAAGGCTTTGCTACTTCAGGTCTTTTAACTGAAATACACAAATCCACAATATTAGTACCAGCTCTTCAATCTGAGTGGTTAATAATGCACGTAAGTACGATGATATTAGGCTACGCTGCCCTGTTATGTGGATCATTATTATCAGTATCACTTATAGTCATTACAGTTAGAAAAAATCAAAAGTTTTTTGCTACGAGTAATCGTTTTTTAAATTTCAATGGTTCCTTTTTCTTTGGTGAAATCAAATACATGAACGAACGAAGTAATATTTTCAAAAATACTTTTCTTTTTAATTATTACAGGTCTCAATTGATTCAACAATTGGATTATTGGAGTTATCGGGTTATTAGTCTAGGATTTATCTTTTTAACTATAGGAATTCTTTCTGGAGCAGTATGGGCTAACGAAGCATGGGGATCTTATTGGAGTTGGGACCCAAAAGAAACTTGGGCTTTTATTACTTGGATCGTATTCGCGATTTATTTACATACTCGAACAAATATCAAATTGCAGGGTACCAATTCAGCAATTGTGGCGTCTATTGGATTTCTTATAATTTGGATATGCTATTTTGGGATAAATCTATTAGGAATAGGACTACATAGTTATGGTTTATTTACATTAATATATAATTGAATTAAACACAATTTAAGGAGTTATGATGAATAGGAATAGAAAAGTGTACAGCACATATCAGATAAAAAAACTTTGTGTGAACAGGTGAGAACCCTGTGAATCACTACACCATTAAATTCATAGGGTTCTCACCTGTTCAAATTGATTTTTTTTACTTAACGTAAGAGAAGAAAAAAACCTCTTTTTTTCATTGTACAACGAACATCAAAAAAGAATATTTTTTTCTTTTTTATTCATCAAAACTATCCATAAAAAGAATTAGATAGAATAACTTCAACCTTTTCAACTGATAGTGAAAGAACAAAATCAGGATACATACCAATACCTAGTACGGGTAAAAAAAGAGAGATCAAAAGAAATAACTCTCGTGGTCCAGAATCAAAAAAATAAGAGGTTGGTACATTAAATATCTTATATCCATAGAACATCTGGCGTAACATAGATAATAAATAAATAGGAGTTAATATGATTCCAATTGCCATTACAAAAGTGATTAGTAGTTTTGTCATTAAAAAATATTTTGGACTAGTAAGTAGTCCAAAAAATACTATTAATTCGGCAATAAAACCACTCATACCTGGTAATGCAAGGGAGGCCATCGAAAAGCTACTGAACATCGTGAATATTTTTGGCATTGGGATAGCTATTCCACCCATTTCGTCAAGATACACAAGACGTATTCTATCATAAGTAGTTCCGGCCAAGAAAAAGAGTGCAGCACCAATAAATCCATGAGAGATTATTTGTAAAAGGGCTCCATTGAGCCCCATATCAGTGATAGAACCAATTCCTATAATTATGAAACCCATATGTGATACAGAGGAATAAGCTATTTTTTTTTTTAAATTCTGTTGACCCAGAGATGTTGAAGCTGCATAGATTATTTGCATTGCACCTACTATCATCAACCAAGGAGAAAATATAGAATGAGCATGAGGAAATAATTCCATATTGATTCGAACTAATCCATACGCTCCCATTTTTAATAAGATTCCGGCTAGAAGCATACAAGTACTATAATGTGCTTCTCCATGGGTATCTGGTAACCATGTATGTAGGGGTATGATTGGTAATTTGACAGCAAAAGCAATAAAAAATCCAATATATAATAGTATTTCCAAGCCCAAAGGATAGGGCTGATTAGCTAATATTTCAAAATTGAGTGTTGGTTCATTAGAACCATATAAACCGATACCCAGAACTCCCATTAAAAGAAAAACGGAACCACCTGCTGTATACAAAATAAATTTTGTAGCTGAGTACAGACGTTTTTTTCCTCCCCACATGGATACAAGTAGATAAACGGGAATTAATTCTAACTCCCACATCAGGAAAAAAAGTAAAAGATCCCGAGAAGAAAATAATCCTATTTGCCCACTGTACATTGCTAACATCAGAAAATTAAATAATTGAGAATCCCGAGTAACAGGCCGAGCCGCTAAAGTAGCTAAAGTCGTGATGAATCCCGTCAGTAAAATGGGTCCTATAGAAAGTCCATCTATTCCTAATCTCCAATGAAAATCAAAAAAAGCGATCCATTTGAAATCCTCCACTAGTTGGATTAATGGATCATCCAATTGAAAATGATAACAGAATGCATAAGTCGTTAGAAGAAGTTCTAAAATACATATACATATAGTACACCAACGGATTACTCGATTTCCTATATGTGGAAGAAATAAAATTAATGAACCTGCAGATATTGGCAAAACTACAATTATTGTTAATAAAGGAAAATTATTCGTGGTAAAGACAAGATACATTTGGGCCAGAAAAATACGTGCTCAAAATATTTTTATTTGATTTTGAGCACGTATTTTGTCGGTAAAAAAAGATGGATTCAAGGAGAGTTTTATGGAATGTATCAATAAGCTAGACCCATACTACGAGTTGTTTCTTGCGATAAATAAACTCGAACACTCAAGAAATCGGTCGGACAGGCAGATTCACATCGCTTACAACCAACACAGTCTTCGGTCCTTGGAGCAGAAGCGATTTGTTTAGCTTTACACCCGTCCCAGGGTATCATTTCTAATACATCAGTGGGACACGCTCGAACACATTGAGTACATCCTATAC